TCTTCTTTTGCGTTAAGTAAAAAAATGAATTTGAATTGGCGAGAACGCGGCGAATCATATTCAAATATGGTAGTGATTCACCAGGTCTCGCCAATTCACACAAAGTTTTTTTATCTGATATGCGTTGTACACTTTTCTATTCCTATTCGTAAGAACCTCCCTTTGAATTCAATTAGATGTTAATGTAAATGAACCATAACTATGTAGTCCTATTCCTAATAGATTGACTCCAAAATAGCATATCCAAATTATAAGAAATCCAATAGACGCCACAATTGCTGAATTTGTACCCTTCAGTTTTATATTTGTTCGAGTATGTAAATAAATTGCAAATACGATCCAAGTAATAAAAGCCCAAGTTTCTTTTGGGTCCCAATTCCAATAGGATCCCCATGCTTCGTTAGCCCACACTGCTCCAGAAAGAATTCCTATGGTTAAAAAGATAAATCCTAGACTAATAACTCGATAACTCCAATAATCCAATTGTTGAATCAATTGTGACCTGTAATAATTCCTTGGAGAAAAAAAATAAGTTTTTTGTAAAACATTTCTTTGTTCATTCATGTATTCGATTTCGCCAAGGAAAAATGACTCATTTAAATTTAAAAAATGATTCCTCGTAGAAAAAAACTTTCTCTTTTTTCTAACTGTAATGACTAGAAGTGATACTGATAATAATGATCCACATAAAAGGGCCACATAGCCTAATATCATCATACTAACGTGCATTATTAGCCACTCGGATTGAAGAGCAGGTACTAATATTGTGGATTCGTGTATTTCAGTTAAAAGACCTGAAGTAGCAAAGCCTTGGGAAAAAATAGCACTTGGGCCTATTATTGTGCTTAGAAGATTTTTATTTTTTTTGAAATACGGAACTATATAAATAAAGGAAAAACTCCACGAAAGAAAGATTAACGATTCATATAAATCACTTAGTGGAAAATGTCCCGAATAAATCCAACGAGAAATTAATAATACTGTTATACAGAAAAAAGTCATTATTATGCCCGTTTCGGATGAATCATATAGTTTTATTACGATTTCATCGACTAAAAAGGTTATCAAATGAATTGTAATTATAATTGAAACGATCGAAAAAGAAATATGAGTTAATATATGCTCTAAGGTTGAAAATATCATAAAAAAAGAGTTCCTTAATTATAAAATCGAAATCGGCAATTGAATTCATTAATTGAATTCATTATAGGATCTATTTTATTTTTTTAGGAGATGACATGCCGCCACTCGGACTCGAACCGAGATGCTCTAGCACTGCTTCCTAAGAGCAGCGTGTCTACCAATTTCACCATAGCGGCCCATCTTGACCTCATAATAGCCTATGAATAAGTAATGGTCTAGATTTAAGAATTCAATTGAGTGCAATATTTTTTAGGAAAGATTCAAATGGATGAATAAAAATTTGTTCAAATAGGTATTTGAAGGTTCATTATTTTCGTTTAGGATATTGGTTTTATTGTGTATTTTATACTCTTCTCGACTCAACTCTTGTAAAACTAGATAGTCCTACTATGAATTATATGAATTAAGGGATAGAACCCTCCCTCCCCCCAAAAAACAAAGAATACTTTGTTTTTTTTGAATTCGGTAAGGTAAACAGAAGAATTCCTATTCTCCATATTCTAAGAGCGAAACAAATTCCATTCCCTGTTGAGTTAATCAACAGGAAATGGAATTCGGGAATTTGATTTTCGAAATGAATCAATTTTTGATTCAGGCTGACTTAGATTATTCCAACGTGTTATGTTTTATTACTTAGTTTATTCGTTTGTCGTACAAAAAAACTTTTTGAATTCCCGGTAGAAAGAGATTTCCCTAGGGAAAACGCTTTTAACGCTGCCCGATGCCCCTTCCTTTTCCAAAAATTTTTACGAATACGCTTTTTTGATGCAGAAGTACGTTTTTTTGGAACTGCCATTTAAATAAAAATTAAGAGATTTCTCATTGGTATAGCTGTATGTGAAAGACATTTTTTGTTCAAAAAAATCTGCGTTTTTCTAATTCACTTTTCTAATTCACTATGTATTTCTTTTCTAGAAAATATTTTTTCTAAAAATCTAAAAGAATGGATAAGAGAGGTGAACGGTATGGGAAAATCGCATAAAATCTTATTAAAAATAGAAAAAAAGAAGAATATTTTTAACAACTTGCCAAACCCGGGAAAAATATGCCTAATTTGACTTGAATTTGAAAATTCGAAGGAGATTAGTAATTAATCTATTTCTTTCATATGATTTGACCAATTGTAACTTCTTGATTTGAATATTTGAAGTATTTAGCATAAATTCAAAAATAATAAGTAAAAAGAAATAAAAATTCAAAAATTCTATTGAAGTTAGTACATATCTTCATTTTTTTATTGACTCCTTTCAAAAGAGGTAAGGTCCGGTGAATCGGAAACAGTTAATATTAATTAAGAATTAAAAAACTTTCTTATGGAACAGACATATCAATATGCGTGGATTTTACCTTTCGTTCC